ACCTATTTGACTCTCTGGCCGCAGTTATAGTTATTTAGGTGGTATCCCGAGATTGAAGAGATCGAATTCCTCCGGGGAACACACGAAACAAAGATATGAACTGGGTAAATAGAAATGGAAAAGAGATGTTTCCAATTCATCAAAATGAGAAGCTTTTTCTACATCCATATGATCTACTAAAGTAGATCGGTATTGCCCATATAATAAAAGCAGATCTTGGTCCATGGAATCCCAAGAAGGTAAGAACTCCAACCTGTCCGATGCTTCTTCGGCCAAATACGATATACAAGTGGGACCTGCACTATGCGCAAGCTGTGCGAAAAACCGCTTCTTTTTTCCGGTTCTGAAACAACTTGGGCGAAATAGGGTTCTACCGGGAAACCATGGATTTTTTAGTTTTCGCCATTGGTTACTGGTTGAGCCACTGGAATGGAATGAGATAAGAATCTCTGGAGATCTTTCCTCTCCACTTACTCGTAACAGGCTTTCCCTCTGTAGAAGACTTCTTCCGAATGGCATAATTGGGAGATTGATTCCTCGATCTTCAAAGAAAACTGACTCCTCCTACTCCTTCTTCTCCTTTAGGATAGGATCGTCGTTGGTCCTTCTTTCACTAATGATCTAATGATCTCACCATTTTCTAGTAGTTCTCGCGAACGCGCGAGGGACTATCCTTTCTATCGCTTGCCCTTTCTTTTCACTCTCAAGACAAGGCTCTCTCTCTTTTATAAAGCGAAGCAAAGCGCATGGCGCTGAAAGCTCAATAAACACAGACGAACACGATGCAGGGCATAGCATAAATGAAACCGCTGATCATTTCATAAAACATATATGCTTTCCCTTTCTCGATGCTTTTTTTTGGGTGACTCACCAACCGACCCAGCAGTGATCGATGACAGAATGGTACGAACAAATCAAAGTAATTGGATTTGGTAGTTCTCCATGGACTTCTCTCTTTAGCCCTTTGTATATGTTCATAAATGGGTGTGCACCTCCAGATGGGCGGGGGCCGGCCTCCCACTCTCTTATCTTATGCAGCATTTATTAGCTTAGCTGGCTTGGGTGGATCGTGCAATAAGCCTCTCTCGACCCTCCTTTTATCATACGTCTTTATGAAAGCCTCTCGCCTTTCGAGATCCGGTCCATCATCAGCCCAGTCAGATCTTCTTGTTTGCCCGCTTTGATTAGGCTTCCTTTAACGGATTTGATCGGCATTTCGTGCCTGCAGTCCTGCTGAATTCGACCTTTTATCAGGGTAGCGTAGTAAGGTTAGAGGCGCAACTAGAAGAGTTGGCCCTCTTTCGATTTTTTGATCAATTCGATTGCAGTCTCCGAAGTCCTTCTTGATCGATGGTCCCCATTAGCATTAGTGCTAATTAGCAGCCTTTTTGGAAGGCGAGATACTTATGTGTGACCGCGGATTCCACGGTAGCAGTAGTTCTAGCTCTACATTAGGAGCAGGGGGGCTCTATCTAAAGGAGGTACGGACCCCTCCCATAGTACGGTACGATGCAGCTGAAAAACTGAATAGGCTACCGCGGCTCGCTTCGCTTTTGTTGCGGAGCTCACTGCTTTTAGAGTAGTGCTTGCAGCTTGCTGCTTTCTGTTCAAGCGGAGCTCGCTGTCTACTCCACGAGTCGCCACAGCTTCGCCTACGCCACTTGTATATAGACAACAATAGCGCCCAAGATTTGCCCTTCGCGTAGTTCATTGAACCTTCCAACTTCACTCCGTGGCCTGTGCTAAAGAAGCGTGTCTTAACTAATTCCTTTGAACTCATTTCAGCTATTCTACCTCTCGATATCTCCTCACCTTGCACCTTTTCTTTCTTTTCCTCATCCCATGATCCTTTCCCATGTCGTGGAAGTGCAGCAGTGCTCCTTCATTCTTCATAACGACTATAACCAAGCTGCCAACCAATAAAGCAAGCACCTTCATGGACTGAGACCGTGGAAGCTCCGTTAGCACCTTAAGGCTGTCTTTATCCTGAGAACCCTCGGGAATATTCAGAGACTCGGCTAATGCTTCTAGGCCCACATTCGGAGACAGACCAAGCACCTCTCTTACCCACTCACTATCTAATAATAATAAACCGGACTGGCTTATTATCTGAATGAGATCGGAAAGAGAGGAGGTAGCCCAAATCTTCCAATAGGCGCATACGAAAGGTTCTGAAAGAATTGAAAAAGCTCTGAAAAAGAAACAACCCGACCTGAGGAACTACCAACAACGGAAGAACTAGCAACAGCGGGAGAAACCTTTTCTAACCTCAGCTTCACCCCCTTCCTCGGGATTCTTTCTTTGATGATATGCCCTAAGCCCCTTTCAGAAGACCGAAGTCATTGGTGCTTTGCATAAGGGGTAAGCGCGCCATAAAGACTATTGGTACCTATCATAGACTTGACTCATTTTATGGGTTTGAATTCCTTTCCCCGAGTTAGAGGGGTTTTCTGAAGGTCTTCCTCAAGGGCCACTTGGTTCTCAAAAAGACTGTTACCCCCGGCCAGAGTAGAAGTAGGCAAACGGATGTTTCTGGGGGGAACTACGGGAGACGGAGACAGGTGGTTAGGCGATATTCTAACTTCTGGCTCATCGCAATTCCATTTCTTAAAGTGCAAGTCCAGTTTTATCTTTTTATGAAAGTGAAAGTCAGGTTAGCCCCTTCTTTCAATTCCAAAGATGCTCTCAAATTGCTGTTAAAGATTATTTTACCCTAAGGCTTCTCGCGGTCAGGCAAGCGTGGCAGAGCGTAGCATGTATCCAGCCATCCGAACTACTTACTGAAGGGCAAGCACCAACGAATTACTCACTTCATTCACAGCGCGGGGGAGAGACAACGGGGAGGAACCCAACTACAAAAGGTACATCGAACTCGAATGAACCAGAAGGCTTCCTCAGTAAGAAACCATAAGTCTAAGCAAGAGACTTACAGGGCTTCATTCATGAACACACTATGGGAGAGAAAGCACCCTCATCGAGCTGATCGACGTCGAGTCTCATACGGGGATCTTCTAATGCTCCAGATCACTCTATCAACCCATTCCAGTCCCACCTTTGCTGCAACTCATCAGCTATAGCCAGTAGCTAGGAGTTCTCACTTCAAGCGGATATTCGATAAATACAGCACCTCTAGTAGTTGGAGAAGGAGATAGGCCGCCCACCTATTCGATCATATGCCATACTTTCATCAACAAAGAATGGAAACCTGCCTGCTAACAGCAAAGGATATAGCCATTCCAAATCCACCCAACAACAACCGTTGCTTCGACCGGAGGTAGTTTACTAACTCTTTTAGGTAGAAGCACCTATTAGCGTACAGTAGTGTGTTCTATCTTTCCGGAACTATATAAGATCTATTATACATCCGGCACAGTCAAAGACCTTGCAACTAAGGGCTTCAACCGATGCCTTCAAGCTCACCTAACTTGGATGCTTCTAGCTTACCATCTATTAAGCCTCGAAACCTTTCCATAATTCTTTACTCCAGGTGAAAGACCATCATAAATGGGGAACCCGCAGTAGGAGTCCCGGGAGAGGAATCAACAACGGAAGGTGAAACCGGTATCGAATAGGTGCTGAAAGCAGGCCTTCCGAAGGAGTAGTACCAGTGGGTAGAGAAGGTAATTCCAGTTCAACTATCGGGTAGGAGCCGGCCGTGTATTATCTCAGCAGGGTCTTACATACCCCTAAGAAGATGTGCTTATTGCTCTACTTTGCAGCAACCAAGCTCCGACACTACATCCTTTCCACAACAGTGTTGGTAATTGCTCGAACGGACCTGATTAAGTATATGCTGACCCGTGTTGAAGGGGAGAAGTGGATCCTAGGGCAATCCGAGTTCACTTTTCGGTACGTTCCTATGAAGGCGGTCAAAGGACAGGTATTTGCAGACTTCTTGGCAGATCATACCATGAATTTTTTCGAGCTCGATGAAGAAGTCCTCGCCTTTGCAGAGGTGGTTCCATGGACTCTCTACTTCGATGGATCTAGCACTTTGTGCAGGGGCTGGAGTGGTATTAATATCACCTTCAGGCCCCGCAAGCTGTTAAAAGATTGAATTTTCAAACCAGGCGGTATCACCGTTTAGGAAAAACTGCTTTCGTGCGGTCTCTTTCGGATGAAGGTGAGTGGCAAAGTTTGGTTCAACTAAGGAGTAGGTCGTCCTATCTGATAGAGCGGGTAATGCTCAAATTCTTTTTGTATTTGGGGTTGACGCCGAGAAAGACTAAAGACGGGAGAGCACGCACAGACATCCTCGGAAAGCACTAATGAACTACGCCATCCCTGACACTTATGCGGTGAGATACCAACCATACGATATCACCCACAAAGCTAAGAGGCCACAGACACCGAATAATACCCATAAAGAACGCTAACCGGCATCTGATGCCATCCGATAAGGGAGAACTCTTTCGGCAAAGAATTTTACCGATTCGAATCATTATGCTCGATAAAGGAAAAAAGAGAAGCTCAAATAGAAAACAGCACTACTGCTAGTAAGATAGCGATCCAGGCAAGCGCCAAAGAAAGAAGGGGTACAAGCAAGCGCAAGAATCAAAGCAGGGCAGGATCGAAGAGCTTAGACAGCAAGCAAGCGAGAAGGAATCCCTCAAAGGCAAGGTCTTTCATGCTTCGATGCGCGCTAAGACAACCGCTCATGTCTACTTCTAATGCGCACGAACCAGAGCAATCTCCCGGGAACCCCATCCCTAGTAAAGAGGTACTGACCATTGGTTCTATCGTGCCCCAGTTAACGATAGCCTCGGATAGACTAAGGATCTTAGGTGAGACCTAGAGTGCAGCCGGAAGAAAACTTCCACATCTGAGATTCCATGTGTGACAAACTCAATTGAGAAATGCCCCTCTTGTACGCTAACGTTCTAGGATGGCAGGGTTGGTAAAAACTCTCCTTGATAAATTGAGTATGGAGAGCTCGGGTGGGGCATCAAGTCAAAGATTTCCCTCCAGAGTCTATTCCATAGCTGATTCCTTACTATCTACTGTAAGAGGCCTCCGACAGGTTCTTATGCCTGAAAGACATTCACAGATGGAGGGATGACGAATGGTTTAGCAGGAGCTGAATAAGTCTCGGATAAAGGCTTCACCGGTCAGGCATTCACCAGCTTTTCTTTCTTTAGTTGCAGTATAGGAATGTCCTCTTAATTCAACTAGAAAGGTTTCTCAGTAACTGAAAATAGTAGCATAAACCACTCCTGCTGAGCTATAAAAGAACCTCTCCTGCCGGAATCATAAACTCCAGATTCTTCTGCTGTTCCTGGAGCTGCAGAAAGGGATGCTTTAGCTGTTGAGGCTAAGAAGGGAATTGAGGTAGAGCTGGCATAAGAGAATGATGTTACTGAGCTAATATTCAAACGTCTATTTATGTGAGAACTTCTTGCGCCTTTGGTTGACACCACCTTAGCCTTAGTCAGTAAGAGAGGGGTAACTATTAGATAGGGACTCCGGAAGTTCATGTTTCTGGGTTGGAGTCACCGAAGTGGACGATAGGCAAGAGAAGACCCAAGTGTGGACCTGACAAGCATAAGATTCATTCAATAACCAAGCCGGAGAGTCAGCACCACTCCGAAGTACTAATAACTAAGTTGAAGAGAGAGCAGGGCCATAGACGAAAGTGAACTATAGACAACTTACCGGAGACCATAGGCAATGAACGAAAGACCCGCGGAAGGGTATTAGTCGCCGAGAAAGCTAGCGCGCGTAGATCAAAGCTTAGTGGAGAGACCGTACATAGGCCTGTTCCAAAGCCGATCCTTCAACCAGTACTGCTTCTCATGATTCTCAGTTGAGGGTGGGTTGACCCGGGCCCGGACGAACCTTCCAACAAGCAGAATAGAAGGTGACCACAAAGCCATCTCTGTGGGAGGCTGCTACCCATAAGGCCATACCCGGCATGGGAAAGAAAAGCGGCGGACAACCGACTGAACTGGGGAGCCTAAACGGCATTGAGGATGAGTCCACCGGTCGGCAAACGGCTTCTATCTACAGGTGCTTTCATTATGGATCGGTCGACTTGTCACGATTGATTGCTCACACACAATTAGGTTAGGCAGGCTTGGGGAGGTGATCTGAATCGCTATCGATACGATGCGGGGCTTATTTGCTGACCGTAACGAACCCCCTAAAAAGAGCGGGGAGACCTTTGACCTGGGCTGGGGAGGGCGCTTTGCTTTAGAACTTTAGTTCGTAACAAGGCTCGAAGACCTCCGGCTGGATTTGAAATGGATCAGGTAGGGCATCGCGTGGGTGGGATTAGCAGTTTGATCTATTTCCTTCAATGGTAGGAAATCCGCATCCGCGGGGGTATACGGGGGGAAGCCAGTCTGCAGTAACTCTACTTGCTCCTTTGGATCACTAAGGAAAATCTTTACTCACACATACCGCAGTGTATTCTTGTCAACTCACATAGTCGCACCTACCAGCACAACAAGACGACTACCCCCTGCACGCCACTAAACGGCGCTATTTAACGCTTTGGTTCGCCCAATACAAGAACTACAGCCCAAGCTTAAGGCTAAAGCCGTGGACTACGCCCCCGTGAGAGCCCTCTATTTGACTAACGTACTCCTTTTCCCCCCATACCTTCACTGGGAATGATTGACCTTCGGATTCAAATAATAGCGCATCGCGTAATGTAAGTACTCCTTCCCATTTCTTCTTTTATGATTTTATCTACTTGAAATGCTTACAGCTAAGTGCGGAGAAGGTACCCAGGGGACCAAACGAAACGGCACTGAAGGGTCTTCAACTAAAGCTTCGCCAGTACTGAAAGACGACTAAAGATTTATAAAGCAGACTTAAGGATAATACCCCACCTTACCGGATTTGTAAAAAAAGGAAAGGCTCGAAAGACCTACTTGACAAGTTTCCTTATGGGTGAGTTCGTAGGTGGTTTAAGTCGAGTGTAGCGAAGGGAATGGAATGAACTGCAGGAGGCTGAAAAGCCGTAGTGCGCTAGCGCTAGCGAGTTAGCGCAACAACTTACTGTCTTGTTTTCTTCGCTGCTTCTTTTTTTTTTTAAGATTAAACGAAAGCGGTTGCTAATGCTTGTAGCTTGCTTCTGTCCTTAGTCAATTTTGGACTGAAGCTGTTCTGACTGCCGTATCTTTTTTGAACCGAATACCTTCCTCTGTCATCTCTGGTCTGTCTCTTTTTGAGAGAAGATTTTCTACCACGCCTGACTATGAAGAGCTTCGAGTCTATCGGGAGAGGATGTGGTGGTAACCCCCTCAGCTTCGTCTAGAGCCGGGCGTCCAGCCGTGTAGGAAGACTCACCCTAGCCACTATAGCGACCCCACCCCCAACTCTAGCTGAGAAGCACCCTCCATCCACTTCCCCTTTTCCGTGTGCCCAAAAGCCCGGTTTATGAGCCCATTTCCGATTCCCTTACCCAATCTCATGAGAAGCAAGCCCAGCCCTTAAAATGTCCCCAGACAGCCAGCCCTCACCAGGCATTGCTAAATGCTCCGCCACGAAGCAAGCTCTCCCCAGATGCGGAAGTGGGGAAGCCGGAAGTGGCTAAAGAAGTCGGAGGAAGAAAGTAGTTGGACAACTGTATACAGTTAAAGAACATCCACCTTTCTCATTCCTTATGTACTTTTTCTTACTTCATCCATACTTTTTTACTTTTTATGAAGTGTGGGGCAAACGGCGCCCTCTACTTCTACTTCTAACTAAAGGCGAAGAGCCGGCATTGCAAGCAAATAGAGAGCCTCCGCCCGTTTGATCGGTTGCGAGCCGGAAAGCGTACCGGCAGTTTTAGTCGCGAAAGGGCCGCTTGCTTAACTTCATTTTTCTATATTCTAAAAGAATTATATATATATAATAAATAGAATTCTATATCTATCTATAAAAAAAAGATATATAGAATCTTTTTCTTTTTCCAATTGTTCATTCCTGGGGAGAGGAAGAAGCAGATAGAGCAAAGGCCTCCTCTTTCCGTTCGCTCTTCCCGAAGTGAGCGAATTGCATGTAGAGATCCGTAGGGGCTTATAGTTTAATTGGTTGAAACGTACCGCTCATAACGGTGATATTGTAGGTTCGAGCCCTACTAAGCCTACCACCCCCTGCTCTTCTCTTTCAGCCCTTGCTGGTGAAAGTCTTAGAATGAATGTTGGCCTAGATAGAGGAATAAAAACTAGCTCGACCGGAAGGGAGAGGATAGGCGAATCAGTAACTGAAATGAAAGCTGGAGTAAGACAATCAGTTGGAGAGCTAGGATGAAGAAGTAGGAAGGGGTATTCGAAAGGCAGAAGGGTAAGAGCTAGAAGGCTGTCTTTGAGGATAGGATGGTCGGACAAGGAATCCAACCTCTTTCTATAGATAAGATAAGTCTGTAACTTCAGGTCGAATCACTAGAAGGTATACTATTCTGAGGGTAGGCATTCGCCGTCCCTCAATCGCTTACTGATATGCTTTATCTCATCTAGCCAGCACTCTAAGACCCTCTTTCCACCCTACTGGCTTTAGGTAAGAGTCTCAGATCGTATGCTTTCTAGCCTGCCTCTTTCTTGAGCTGGCCATGGAATAAAAAGTAGATCTCTATCTGATCTGTGAAGTGAAAGACTTTAGCCCTCCCACCATACTTGTATAGTTCCTTGGATCAAGTCTTTTCTTTGAGTAAAGCCGAAGCCTTTAGCGACTAGCCTGACCTTTTCCTCCTAAGAGGAATCACGACCACCACATTCCCTTAAAACCTGGTAGTGAGCCTGTGAGTGTAAGGCCCTACAGATACCCCCACATCCAAAAGGCTGAGATAGAAAAACAGGTCAAGGAGATGCTGTTAAGTGGTATTCTCAGGGCAAGTGTGAGTTCTTATGCCTCTCCAGTGTTGCTGGTGAAAAAAAGGGACAATACCTGGAGATTTTGCGTGGATTATCGAGCACTCCATGCCATCACCATGAAAGAGAAATTCCCCATTGAGGAATTGCTTGATGAATTACATGGTAGCAGGATATTTTCGAAGCTTCATTTGAGAAGTGGTTACCAATCAGATTCGGGTGTTTGAAGATGATATACACAAGACTGCATTTCGAACTCACCAGGGCCATTACGAGTTCATAGTTATGCCCTTTGGTTTAACTAATGCTCCAGCCTCATTTCAGGCTTTCATGAATGAGGTTTTCATGGATTATATGAGGAAATTTGTACTGGTTTTTTTCGATGACATCTTGATTGACAGTGACAGCCTAGATAGCCACTTGCAACACTTGAGGATAGTGTTTGAAACTTTAAAACAACACAAATTGTTTGTGAAGAAATCGAAATGCTCTTTCGGTCAGGCAAGGTTAGAGTATTTCGGGCATGTGGTGAGCAGTGAAGGGGTATCAGCAGATAAAAGCAAGATTGACAGCATGTTGAGCTGGCCACAACCCACTACTGTCAAGGGGTTGAGAGGCTTTCTGGGTTTAACAGGCTATTACCGAAAATTTTGAAAGGGGTATGGGGTTATCAGCAAGCCACTGACCAATTTACTGAATAAAGATAGCTTCACCTGGAATGAAGAAGCAGCAAGGGCTTTCAGTCGTGTTCTGATGCACACCAAGTCTTTGTCACAAGTTCTGAGTGAAGTTGTGCTCGTTCTTGTGCACCTCTGCTTGGATATGATCTACCATGTGACATATGCTACTTTTGTCTTGCTGCAATGGAGTGATTGCTGCTCACGTGCGCGGGCATCTACTGATTCACTTGATGACTGATGCTCGGCCACTGCTGCTGCTACTACAGAGTATTCTTCTCCTTGGTTCCTCTTGAAGCTTGGGGATGTAGTTACATGCTCATGAGACTACTGTAGTCGACTTAATAGTGATGTACTTTGTAATATACTTTTTGCTACCTTGCTCTCCCAAAGGAGCTTTCTAGCTACTGATCTCCTCGACCATCTTCCTTCTGGTATAAAGGAAAGAGCTTCCCGAGAGCCCCTACGCGACCTTCCACTTGCAGAGAGTCCTGCCGATGTAGCTCTTGTTCTTCTTCCTTATCGAGGTCTTCCCTTTCCTCTGATCAACAATGAAAGTTTCATTCAAGTCGTCACCTTAGCGAAAGCACTAAGTAAGCAAACTACCTTAATGAAATAGGAAAGCGGCTGAAAAGAAAGCCATTTTTCGATAGTGATTCAAGGTGAAGTAAATCCCCTATATCTGATAGCTGTAACAGGCCTTCTTCTTACAGAGAAATGCCCCTATTGCGAATCTCTCTCATAAGAAAGAAGAGAGCTAGCATAAGCAGAGCTACCAGCTATACTACCAGAAGAGCAGCTACTATCAGTCCTAAAGAGCCAGTATCCGTCCTTCACTCTTAACTTAAGGAAAGGATAGACCTTAGCGCTTCCTCTTGATCACAGTAATGCGGGAAGTCTGGCTAAAGGAAGATAGCATCATAAAGAGATGAAAAAAAGAAAAATGAAGGCGTCAGCGAGGGACCTCTATAAAGTCATTATCTGATAGCTTTCACAGGGCTTCTTGCTAAAGATAAATTGACATAGAGAGCGACTGATTCCAGGCTTAGTATCTTCGGTTTCATCTTATAGGCTGACTTGCATCACTCTAATAGGATTCCTTGCTTGCATCATATCGTACAAATAAGGCATTAGAGAGCCCTTTCTCTTCCTTTATTCGCCGCAGGAAGAAATTCCAACTATGCTGCCTTCTAACGATAGGACTGGAATCCGAGCTCCTAGGCAAAAGCTTGAAGCTTGAAGACAGAAAGAGAAGAGATTAACGGGATGCTTTATAGTCGAAGTTGCGCCTAATGCTTAATCTAACTATTAGGTACTATATTAGAGAAAGACTCAATCTGCCCAATACTATACGCTAGGAAGAACTTGATTAGGGTAGTAGCCCAGCTCTTGAAGGGGGAAGCACATAACTAATAGGGTTCAGGCTTATACGATTCATGTTATCCCCCCGAAGCCCCTATCGCCTGCCTGGAACTCCTGAATTCACTCTTTAACTAGAGGAAGCGCCTAAAAGGGAAGCAACTGGGCTAGACTGCTGATCTTATGGAGTAGTCTGACCCTGGGAAAGAGACTGTCATCGCTGCCGAGAATAAACATGCTGTGCCGGGTGACTGGAATCCTCTGAGGTCAGCTGAACAGGCTGACAATCGGCAGAAGATGCTGAGCAAAGCTGCTTGAAGCGTGAGGCTGATCCGTAACATCAACTGCAGAAGAATGCGGTTAGAGTTGATGAACAGGAGAAGGCCGCAATACATCTCCATCATCATTCTCCCCCGGGGCTTATTAATTAGGTTAAGGAAAAGATGAAGCGCCCCCATTAAAGAGAACATTCAAGGATACATCGAGTCTCTTGGATTTCACGTCATAGCGTCTATACCCGGACTGAGCATATCCAAGAAAGACACAAGTGGTTTCCTTGGGGACAATTTCTCTCTTAACTGCGCAGGAATATGAACAAAAGACGTGCATCCAAACACTCGAGCCTATAGTACTGCTCCAGTAAGAAGTTCGTGAGGTGCCGCTGCAGCTTCTTCCCTCTCTCTTCCCCCAAAAAAGGATAGAGATGCCCCGTCCCTTCTTTATGCACATCCATATACATAGCCAGACACAAAGGTGTACAATCCGGTCAAAATCTGCGGCATTCACTGTAGGTTCTCTTACTTGCTCTAGTGGCTGGCAAAGGCCAACCGAGAGGGGAGAACGAATGGCTCAGGAATCGACTGGTTCCGAGCAGACTCGTGGAGCTTGCAGTTTGGATTATCGTAGAAAGAATAAGAGGAGCCGTCTTAGGAAATGACTTAACTTAAAAGACAGATGACGCCCCAGCTTGACTCGAGATCAAGACTCCTTACAGCTCGCACCAATAGCGGAGCGGCCGGAGATTGATTGAAAAGGCGCAGCCCTGCCGCCCCCCTAGCCGCCTACCTACTCGTGTTCGTAGCTCGATCGGAGGTCAAGACTGTGGTCCGGCGGAAAAACAGAAGTCGTCCGTATCAAGTGATACGTGAATTGCTCAGTAGTGCTTCGCCACTACCGTAGCTGGCGGAAATAGCTTAATTGGTAGAGCATAGCCTTGCCAAGGCTGAGGTTGAGGGTTCAAGTCCCTCCTTCCGCTCCCGGCTTCGTCGTTTAGTGGTAACGAGTGTGCGCCCCTTTAGAGATAGGGGTGAGCAGCAAGCAGCCCCTTGTATAGGGTTCCAAACCTATCTTCCTAATAAGAAGAAAGGGGCAAGCCAAAACCTAGTCCTAACAAGTTGCTGGCTTTTCATCAGCCCTTGCGCGCTAGCCTTTTCCCTTACTAGTAAGGGGCTGCTAGTTGTAGCGCGCATTGTACTAGTGAATAGGAAAAGCGAATTGAGATTACTAATGACGGATGGAGGTTGAGGATAGAACATGTTCGGTCCCTCGCCCTTATCTCCTTCGCCGGAGACTGCAAATGACGGGAATCCTATCGATAAAGAAGAGGTATAAGCATCGCCTCTCGATCCAATCCGTCTCCCCTGGCCTCCCCAAAACACTCTTGATACGAAAGAGACCTCCCGCCATAGAGAAGAGATCTAAAGTCTGGGTCCCCTCGATCACCCTCCCTTGAACCTGAACTGGTCGAGAGAGATGAACCCGCACCACATTTTATAACCTTCGAACCGAAAGCCCCAACTAGAGATGGAATTCCAGAACCTAAACCACTCCGTTGAGAGCTCCGTGACTCATTCAAGGGAAGGTCCACCAATGATTGCCATTCTCCCCCTATCTGTCTCTTGATCCCTCATTCCACTAATCCGTTGTTACTTTACTGATTCATTCAAGGCATAGACTCCCTCTTTGTCTTATTAGCGCAGGAACGATGAAAGCCGCTTAAGACTCGAAGGGCTAGGCCCCCGGGAGGGCTTTCAGGGACTGGGTAGGGTGGATTATAGAGCTAGGGGCTAAGGTTTGTCCATTGGGATTGGGCATGGACGACTGGGCCAGCATTGATGAAAAATGACAAAAGAAAAACTTCTCCCATCGCATCATTAACCGGTGTAGGATTAAAGATCAGGTCCAGGATTCGAGTCAAATCGACCTTCCCTCTCATCTCAGGGTGAGGCAAGGAATTCAAGCAAATGTTCGTTCTTCAATCTCTCGGCTGCTCAAGAAGTTGGACTAGCTGCTCCTCCGACCCGGAGTGGATTCTAGTGGAAGGGCAGAGCAAAGCCTTGCAGTAGGAAGGTGTTCGTTGCTGGGACGGGTTCAAACTGGACTGAAGGGAGGAGGAATTCAATAGTCCTCTCTTCCTGGGGATTCATCACTGGCTAGGGCTTTCGAATCAAAGCATGGGCATCTGCAACTAAGAGGGAGCAGTAGATCGTCGATGGAAGAGCCATGTCAGTAAACTTCTATTGGGACTTCTATGGATTATGGATTCGACTAGAGGGACTCCTAGCAGCAAACTAGTATAAAGGGCCCCAGACGCAGGAGCCGCCAGCCGGATCGACCAATAAATGATAGGCCAGAGGGATGGGCTCATTCGACTAATCAGTGATCCCTGGGCCTACCTAACACAGATGTCCCTGAAATAGGGGATTGGTTGATCGGAAAGCTCGGGCAGGAGTAGGACATTCCATACAATTCCGATTCGCTAGCCTCTCAAATCCCATTTTTTCATCGGGGTGAATTCTAAGGTTCCTTATTCCGGTTGTAAAGCGGAAGAAGAGGGAGAAGGGGCACAGCCCCACCAGCAGCCCACGTTTCCGACCCGAAAGGAATTGCAAATGAAAGAAGAATCTGTGTGCACTATCCATGGAGTGGAGTGACTATTCTGAATCTCCTCTTCTCTATCTCCCCCTTTTTTGCCTTCGGCTATTACCGGCCCAACATTGGATTTGTTTGAAAACAATACAACCAAGGTGGCGTTCATTCAATCAAAGCTTTTATGCCCTAGCACTAATGACTCTCTTTGGAAAGAAAGGAATGCAGGGAACAAGTCTTTCCTTTCCACTGGTTCTTGAAAGCTCTCAATCCCCGCTTCTCCCATATTGATTCTCCCTCTCGCATCGGTTCTGCATCAGATAATGAGCCCATGCGCAAACTTTCTCTTTTATTGTATTGGCGCCCGATAGGTAGGCTATTAGATTGAGTCGAAAGCCTACCATAAAGGTTCCGATTCGAGCGAGAGCCCAAACGGGGGAGGCGAGAACATCTTGATCGAAAGCTCCACTGTTCTGAATAGTGAGAAAGACTTTTTCAAATTTGATCAAATCGATCGATCATTTTTGAATATCTTAGGTGGGCCAACCGACCGAGTTGGGCTGGGCGTCCATGTCACAGAACCTTTCTCTAGCCAAGAATCCCATTATTGATCGAATCGAGGCGGATCCAATTCATTGGCAAATGAAAAATCTACCGTTTTCACACTCAGAAAAACCTAGAAAAGAGGAAGAGTCACTAAGACAAGAGCTAGGTAAGCAAGCAAGAAGGAGAGGCTAGAAAAGGCAGGGGCTCTCCATCTCTAGGAAGATTGTGTCCAGGATCTGGTAATCTAAAGCCTTGCTTCTTCTGGTCGGCTCGTATTAGCCTGTGCTTTATTACAGGTAGTCATTCCCCCGTTCCTTTAGTCTTTTCAACGGTACTTGAATCTTAAGTCGCGGTCATGTCTCGCCCCCCGGTATAGTGACCGGTTCCATGTTTTCCCCGAATTTCATCAGTTCCAGGCTCAAGTGCCTGTTCATCCATCTTCATTCCAAAGGCGAGCATATCCATTGAGTGACTGTAACTGCTATCGTTTACAGTCAATAGTTCTTAACCAACCCTTTTTAGAGCTTTATAAAGCTTTAAGAGAGAATAGGGAGTAAGGGGGACCTTCGCTTCATTATAAATTGGACCCGGACCTTCTTTCTTCTCCTGCGGAGCCCTGATAAAGTAACCGGCGGCAGGTTAGTACAGTTCTCCTGCTTGCGGATTTTTCCCTGCGCTGATTCAGGAGCCTTCTTCTTTCTAAAAATAAAAAAAGAGAAGAAAGGTTTGGTTACGGGAACCAACGGTGACGAAGGTTACCTACTTTCGGTGGACGTGGAGCCAACGAGTTCAGTCGAACAGCGTAACGAGTCTAAGGTTACAGAAGCGTTCGCCAACTTTGATAGGCATAGCATTGCAAGCAAATAGAGCAGAGAGCTTACCCTTTCTTTCTATTAGAGTCGTGAGCTTGTTGTAGTCGGTCCTAAAGGGAGAACCTTTCTGCTTACCCCGCGTCCTTGCGCGGCTCGGCTCGTTCTTCGAGCCCTGCTTCCCCCTTCCCCCTCTCCCCGTTTACCGTCCAAAACAGGCCGTATGGAGTATAGCCAAGTGGTAAGGCATCGGTTTTTGGTACCGGCATGCAAAGGTTCGAATCCTTTTACTCCAGATTATGAACACCCGATCGGATCTGTCAAAAACGAGCTGACGACTACAGGGGAAGCGGCTGACTGCAGTCCCTGAGCCCAGCTTGTAGCAAGCCAAAAGTTTGACTTGAGCCTACTTTGCTAAGAGAAGAGAGAGAAGGAAAAGACAGACGGCAGAAAGCAATCCTTCCAACCGCGGAGTTGAACACAACACTGACTTCGGCCAGTTTCTTTCATCAATCTCCTGGCCCTTGCTTAACTCCTTGTTCCGTAAACCGGTCGCTGGTTGATCTGATCGGACCCCGGACACGCGAGAGCCCAGCCCGAGAGGAATGCATGGTTCCCCGGCGCTTCATGGGGCGGACGTTCGCAGTCCCCCTCCCTCTAATCTAAGCCCACAGCTCGCCCCAAACCCTACCAGCTTTCCAGGCCATTCAATCCCCGTCATTCCATTTTAGCTCACCTCCAACCGGAAAGCTTTCGCGATGATGTTTTCCGAGAATACATCCTTCAAAAATGGGATTTGGTTGGATGGAGTCTCGCAGAAGAATATCATTTTATAAAGGGGCGCTACAACTAGCAGCCACTTTCTTATTAGTAAGATAGGTTGCTTGAGCCAATCCTTAAATCGTGGGAGGAAAAGGCAGAAAAGTGAGCCCACCCCAGGCAAATACACTTCTCGTTATCTTGTTCCTGGTCAAGCTCCCGTACCCGCTCCTTACTCGCATCCTCCCCAATTAAAGTAACGTAAGGAGGGGCCACTATCAATTGAATAAGCGTCTCAAAGAGAATGAGGTCTAGCGCCCCATCGAGAAAGAGCAATAGAACAAGGTGGGAATAAGATCTAAGGTAGGACAACCAAGGGCAATTCAATGGCTTTATGGGAGAATCCTTAGACTTTATGCGTAGGCAGGCCCAGCGGTATCCAATCAATGTAGTCGGCGGAACAAAGGAAAGAGGAATGGGAGACGTTTTAGAGGAAGATCTAAGTACCGAGAGGGAAATGGAGCTCGAATCCATAGCATTCTCCACGCACCCACCATTCGTTAGCAGCGACCTTACCACGCTTACCACCAGCCATTTCACTCGAATCTGTAGTAAGCAGTATCCTTCGCAACTAGAGGAGAAATCCTCTTCTTTTCTTTATCTTTCTTGGAATCAAAAACCTTAAGAACCATAGGTGCCACCAACCGAGGCGGAGATTGGAGATACAACGATTGGAGTGCAGTGACCGTACCCGAGATAGATCTGAACCGACGGTTGCGGAGAATAGGTGCAACGGGGAATCATGGGAATAACGAGAGGGTACGTAGGGAACATGGCTGACCAAGCTCCTTTTTCTAACGATTGAAAAAAGAAAGAGGCCGGTGTTCTTCCCAACTGCTCCAATAAACGTGCCTACACCCCATCCCGTCTGGAGAATGATATGATTGACCGAGAGTACTTATGAAACCCGGCACTGAACTAAGGGTTTGATCTGCGGCCTCCTGAACTGTTCGCATCGCTCTCTTCGGTTCAAGCGAAGGCTATAATTACAGTTCAGATCGACTTCCTAGCGTACGGAATACGGAATGGATTCCAAAGCCCCTCTGTTTTAGCTTAGGCTAACGGCACCGATTCCTAGTGCTATAACAGAAACTACCCTTAACGCGCAAATCAAAGCCCTCACAACACTCGATACCTGCTCCCGCTTATTGATTAGGGTGAGCCACTCAAGTCCCTTGTCACTCGTCCCTCTTTTACGTTTACGAAAATACCGGGCTTTATGCTTTTTTCGGAAACTAAACTAAAGTAGCTCGTCAACCTAAAAACAGAGGACTTCCCTCACTACGAAAGGTGTCCCGTGGATGCCGTACTGATATATCTCCTATTTGTTCTGGATCCAGCTGAAAAAGCCCTTTGCTTTATATTAGCGCGTTAGCGCCCCTACAATTGAAAAGACATTCTAGCACTCCTTTTATAATATAAGGAATTGCATGGCTTCGGTTGGTCACTTGCGGGAAATGAAGTCTTTGATGCGCGAGAAAGGGGGCTGCCTTCGCAAGGCTTGCTTGAAAGTCCCAACTGAAAGGACGGTTAATAATTAGTAGTTGGCCCGGCTCTCCCTGCCTGCGCTTTGGTTCTCATGCCTCGTTTTGTTGACGTCGTGCGTAGGATAAAGGATTTGCACCGGATAAGCATTTGTTACAGTCGCGAAATACGGGCTTTTGTAAAAGTTTTCATTTTCTGATCTACCTTTAGCTAAGAAAATGCCATTGTCCTATGGCTGCACTAAACTTTGAACTGGACTAAACGAAGACAAAGTGAAGTCGAAGAACAAAGTTTAGTCTAAACAATTTAAGAATTCTTTTTTTTACTTTCTAAACAATGGTTAGGCGGAAAGGGTACCCTTAGACCATAAGCCAGTGAAAAAGAAAACCTAGCTAGCCTATAAGCTTCCCTCTCCGATCATTGCTTGACTCGCCATAACCCTTACACCACACCGCCCCTCGTCTTCAAGCTACGGCTACCTGCATGAAAGCCAACCGCTACAATCCTGCTGCAATAATAACTCGTTATTTTAGCTTGGAAGGACAATAGACTGGCATATCCCATATCTTTTTATTGGATGAGATTAGGGGTCTGTGAGAGCCCTTTCTCTAACTAAAAAAATGCGCTCGCCTCTTTCTTCTCGGAATCCTACGTACCAATGTTGCAACAACCGGCTCTTCCCCAATCAACTCAAGGTATGCAGGTATCTTTTGCTCCACCACCTCAGGCAACCTTACCACAGTCTCAGCGGGTTCGCCCGTCTCCACCAAATCAAGGCCAACATGGCTATATGCCAAGGCAAAGGCCTAGTCAACCGCCTAGGCAGTTCACTCAGCTTAACCAACCCATGAGTTTGATTTTACCGCTCCGTGTTCTTTGATTTTTTAAGCCTCTCGAAGACTAATCGGGGGGACTTCTATGTGATTGACCCTTGTCTTGGATTTGACTACTATGTCATCCACATAGTCTATACATCATCTCATGGAAGATGGCCGTCATAGCCCTCTGGTAGGTTGCTCCGGCATTCTTTAGGCCGAGCCGAATGGCATGACCTTTGCACAGAAGGTTTCCCGCCCCGTGATGAAGGAAGTCTTCTTTTGGTCTTTCTCGGCCAACCGTCTTTGGTTGTATCCTGAGAAACCTTCCATAAATGACAGCGTTTTGTACCCCGACATCTAAATTTGGGAGTGGGAAATCGTCCTTGGGGCAGGCTTTATTTAGTTTAGCTTTCTAAAAGAAAAGTCCTTCCCATCCTTTTTCGGTACGGGGACGGTTAGAGATCCAATCAGAATAATCCAAGTCCTAATTCAGCGGGCCACTTTTCATTTTTTTCTTTGAAAACTCCAAGTCGGGATGGAGCTTGGAGACTTTCTTTTTAGACCTATATTAAAGTTATGCTCTACTAGGACTGGATCTAAGCCTGGCATATCGTTATATGACCAAGCAAAGACGTCCCGGTATCGGCTAAGAAATTGGGCAAACCTTGCCCTTTCTTCGGGACCTAATGATGCGCCGATCATAATGATATTTGGATTCTCCTCGGACCAAGGACCTCTTTCTATGCTTTCTTCGCTCTTTCGGCTCTCTGGGTGGAGTTCTATTATAGGAATGAATTGGCCGATATCCTCTGTCATCCGATAGCTTAGGCTTTTGAGCGAGACTACGATATGAAGGGCTATCCCTTTTCCCGCTCGTTAGGCCCCCTTCTCCTCTCCCTCTCCGGTATAGTCGACTGGCCTCGCTCCTATCCTATTTCTCTTGAATCTCGACATTTCATCCAAAGAATAGAAAATGGTTAACACATGCCGATTGGAGAACGTACTCCCTTCCCAGCTATTAGTGAAACAGGGGCCATCACTCTAATACGAATCGAAAGAATCACTATCGGGTTTGGTACCAACCAAGATTATCGTGGTTGAAATACCATCAATTTTGAATAGTTATTAGAGCTTCTAATTAAGTCGATTAAAATAATCTTCTGATTCAATCAGTATTATCTCGTTCATGCTCCTCACCTGAGAAGCATTTCACTAACCACCTGAGGAGCAGTAACAAGTACCTCCCTTGGGGTCGGGTAGCTACAGTCACACACAGTTCCTGTACACAGTAAGACAGTAGCAGCAGTAGCTACACTGTACCTCCTTAGCCGGTAGCCAGTAGCCAGTGGGTAGGAAACCTTGCCCGCCAACTAAAAAGAGCGATTGAGAGTGGATTTCAGGTTCGATAGTGTCGAGAAGGTATTAGCCACCGGTGACCGTACTTTCGTAAAAGCACCATTGGGCGGTGGTTCCTCTTCTCTTCTTCCTCTGAACCTCGAACAAAAAAAGATCTCGGCATCAGCTCGACTAAGAGTTCCGAATAAAAAAAGGAAACTTCACTTTACTTAAGACGAAGGAACCGAGTGCAAAAAAACCGGTTTCGCTTCAAACTACTAGTAATTAAGACTAAAAGTAAGGAAGTCCTTTTCTTGACTTGGCCTGCGTTCATTATACCTACCCCCTTTTTAAAAAACTTGATTTCAATCTCAACAAAGAAATGAAAGCATAACTCTTTGCTTGTTGTCCTCTTACTTACTCAATTGTGGAGGTCTCTCGGGTGTCTGATCCGATCAGTCTCGTGATGAAGAGAATTCCGATCTTCCACTAAGAAAGGTCTCGTCACGACAACTCAATTTGTCCGGTAAACTACTAGGGGCTCCCCATGGTTTATTAAAAGGGAGGGGAGATTTGCTCCTCATCCGGGGGTTCATTTCATTCATTATGCACTCAAAAGTGAAGGTCTTAAAAACTTCATAGAATTCATGATCGGCCATTCCATTTGTGCTTTCAGCAAGTAGGCGACGCGAATCTATTTCTATGCTTCAATCGGATACCAATTGCTTGGATGCGTTTGAAGCCTCGAGATGACTTGCAGAAAAAAAGCTTTCTAGGTTTGTCTTCTGTCTCCGTAACAAATGGTCCATTTATTGATGGGCGAACGACGGGGATTGAACCCGCGCGTGGTGGATTCACAATCCACTGCCTTGATCCACTTGGCTACATCCGCCCCTACCCCCGCACAGGTTTCAGTCTCTATCTACGATCAGATCCTTTCTGAACTCCCCTATGACCGCTATCAAAGAGAAGCTTTTTCCTATACTATAGTTGCAAGTCTATTGTTCTCTTTCCGAATGAAGTGAAACAAAGCTTCAAACAAAGAGGTTGGGCTGTTCACTTCATTGATTTGACTTCACTTTACTTAAGATTAAAGAGAGGGGCCGGGCGGGCAGTAAAGGCTCATTTAGTAGACAGCGAGCGAGCAGCAAGCACCTACTCCTATCAAAATGAAAAGAAGCTGAACTTGAATTGAAGAAGCGAGCCTCTATCAGAGAAAGGAAAGCCGTTGCGCGTTAGCGCATCCGTTTTCTTGCTCGTTAGCGCCCTTCCTTCAGCTGGCTTCGCCTTATCTATTCATCTCTTTTTTAAAATGGAGATTTAGGGATCTCTCTTGTTCATAGATCTTGAAACCAGATCTATCCCCGGAAGAACCAACACTTAAAGGGTGTAAGCAACGGAAGGTTCTCACCCTGTCCCCGACATTGTTCTCCGACGATGTCCCCTGGGCGAAAGGGGACACCATTCTCTTTCTTTCTTCAATCGTTCCGATCAGGACAAGTGGGTTGGTTCGTTTCGTCCTCCTATCTACGCAATTCTCTGTCTTCGTTCGTGATCATGTTGGGCGAAAGGTAGTTGTAGAGGAGCGGCTGTGAAAGGGCTCTTCCCCCCTTTCCATTGAAGTAGGGAGGGCTTCCTTCCCCACCATTCCGGCCTATTATAGGGATTTTACCGATGCTGAAGGTAGCTTGCTTACCAAGCCACCCACTTGAGAAGCTGGTCGCTAGAAAGAAGCGACGAGGAAGCGAAGCTGTCTACGAAGCTTTGCTTCTCCCCCTGTAGTCGTAATACTCGGCTCGTCGCTACTTTGATTCAAAAGGTAACCGATGGTTCCCGACTTTCTCTGGTTTCCGCAACCGTAACCCTTTTTCCGATTACATAAACTTTTTTCTTTTTCATAGCGATACGCTCTAAAAAAAGTGAAGGATAAGCAACCCTTCTAGAAGCGGTAGCTTCCCGCCTCCTTCATTCCTACTGCCTCCTTCGGTGAGAAGTTCCCTTCCTTTTCTAAAAAAAAGAAAATGCCTGATTGGTCTGCTCAGCAAACGTACAAAGTGGACCGCTGTTTGGCTGACCCCCTTCTTCCCATTCGGGTTGGGTTGACCCAGAAGTACAGTAAGAAGGAATGGAACCGCTTGAGAGTCGTCTGAAGTTCACACTTGGGTAAAGACGACTGACTTTGGAAACGGAACACGAACCAATTTCAGCTATTCCGGCTTCTTATTGAGCGTAGCGAAATCAAGGTTTATGAGAAAGTCAGCGAAGTTTCTATGATGTTCTACCTTTGCGCAGTCTCGCTCCACAGTGACAGCGGAAGGCTCCGCACCTGAGCCTCGTTAGACTCAGCAGAAGTGTAAGGTGTAAGTGAAGAGAATAGAAGAGATGAAGTCCGCCCCTTAGCCTAGTCTATATCCACAGCTGACGCAACTCCGTCTCACTACTACTTAATTAATTAATGGCTAAACTTTTTCATAACCTGAGCTTTCCTTAACCAGTTGACCTTACTTCGTAACCTTAGCCTCTCTTTCTTTATAGTTCGACTAAGTGACTTCGTAACCGAAACCTACTTTTTTTCTTACTGTAGCATAGGCCTTCGCCACTTCAAACGGGCGCTTCGCCCCTCTTTTTTTTCTTAGAAAGAGCGGGGCCTTACTTATTCAGGGGGGTGGGGGAACCGTAGGAAGGGGGGACGAACCGCCGAATTTACATCTGAAATCGCCAACATGAACACAAACGAAATCTTTAATTTCGTATAGAAAGAAAACGAACCACTTCTATTCTCGGAGCCCACGGAGCGGTATATGAAGAATGGCTTTTTGGTCCCTTTCGTCCAGTGGTTAGGACATCGTCTTTTCATGTCGAAGACACGGGTTCGATTCCCGTAAGGGATAGGTACTCATTCCCGGCCGCTTTCAGTTAGTGTTCATTGCTGAGTGATCGCTCGCTATCTGGCTGGAAAAGGTGGTCCGGAAGCTTCCTCTCTCCCAGCAAGCAAGATGAGATCACCACTTCTCTCGGACTTCCTTTACTTCGTAACCTTAGCTTTAGATGTCCTTTCATAGATTCTCGAACCTCCGACAGACATAATATCCATGCATGCGTTCTTTCTCTCCTCCCCTCAGCCATAGAGTCATCTTTCCCCCTTTTCTTTTTATTTATTTCTTTTTCTTTTTAGGCATTGAACCCCGCCGCTCCGTGGGGTGCTGAGTGGTGTCCTCCCCTCCCTAATACCTAATACATAGTTCCGTCTATGGAGCCTAAAGCTTCAACCATGGCATAGCAGTAAGCAGTAAGTTGGCCTAGTCTCTCGCCCAGCCTTCGCCTTCTTCAGTGGCCAAGTTGAAGCGTTCACCGGTTCTTCGGCCTACCACCTTGATCAAGGTTGAGCTTGTTTCATTGAAGCTAATGCTATGCTGCCCTTCCCTTGTTCAAGAGAAAGCGAGGACTTTCTTTTAGCTACCGGCCCAAACAAAAGAGATTAGCCTCTTGATCGATCGATTGATTGGATCGAAGTACGAAGGGCTTGATTGAAGTGTGAGATCAGCCCAAGACTAAGGCCGAGCAACTAGCTGCTGCAGGATTGGACGTCTATCTATCTCACCACGCTCCCCTACTCCTATAAAGGCCGGCAGAAGGAAAGCTCGTTACCGCAGCGCTCGTTCACCCCTTCGGCTTCTTCCATTCAAAAAGGTAGTTTTTTTCTTATTGGCAAATAGCATCTTGAAGTGAAGCGAAGGCATTATTGAAGGAAAGAGATGGCGGGTCGGTCAAGTGCATTCGCTATTCGATTCCATCCTCGATCCCACCAAATTGATATTCAAAAGTTTGTATCTCTTCTTTACTTTTAAGTGACAAGGGGGTGACAAAGTTCTCTATGTCGCCGTCTCCTCAATGAGCGTAGATTGATAGAGATGGCTTTTGTGCCGGTCAATCTGTATCCCATTCTTCAGGTATAGTTTTCTTTGATCACAGATCGACAGTCCTTTCTCCCCCTTTCGTCATAAGGCGTGGTCTGACTCTGAACCATTCCTGTGTTTAGGTCCCTACTAAGCATAATTCGTAAACTATGAATGGCTATTTGAAGACTTTTGAAAAAGTTTCTAGCAAAGCAAAAAAATGAGAAACGCTCTTACGAGGTAATTCTGAGTTAAACTACTCGTGTTAGCATGGAAGTCAGCCCGCTCCATTCTGCTACTAGGGTTCCAAACCTTCCCCTTAGTTCTATAAAGACCTTTCCAACTCAAGAGATGCTAAAGCTATTGTGAATTGGTCTTTCTAAGTCGGAAAGAGGGCTTTGGGCAAAGAGCAACTCGAAAGTACTTGACTTCAGTCCCAGTACTGAAAGACGTGACTTCAGGAGTGGATTTCGGAAGGAAAGACTTCGTTTACTTCCTGCAAATTCTTATGTAAGAACTAGTAGAAAGAAAGGAATTTTGAACTAAATAAGGCAGCATTGATAGACCGTTGAATGAGAATGCTTGAGTGGGAATCGTCTTAGCAACTGGCTATAGACATGACTAAAAGCCGCCGGGAGAGGAGAGACAATCTTTCATGAGAGAGGGACGAGCGAGTGAGAGATTGGGAAAAAAAGAGGTAGGCCTTCTGAGCGGTCATTTAGGGGCCTTGTTAGCGAGCCATCATTCTTCCCTAAGCTGCCAGAGTCCGATCGAAGCGAGCAAGAGATAGAGGAATCATCGCTCATAGATGTGAATTGAGAAAGCAAGCCCTAATTCTTTTTCATCTCCTCGGGCAAGACCAATTATAAGTCGACGTCTTAACCTGACTTCCTAAGCTCAGTTGATTGTTGAAGCAGTAGCTCTGGATCGAGAGCAGGATGCTTACCGTGGGTATTATGAAAAGGGGAAAGGCTTTTTTTATAGAGAGAGTTATAGGAGAATGGAAGACCAAAGAGACCCAACTCATATCGTACCAAGAACTTGCCATTGACCTGATCAAGCGCTTTAGGGAGATCCCCTTCACCCATGTTCCGAGAATAGAAAATCGCTTGGCTGACTCGCCAGCCCTTATGGAATTCATACTCAGCCGCTCTAGTACACATGCTAGTACACCGAAGCACAGAGTCGCTTGTCATCGACATCCGAGCCACAGAGAGCCCTTCCGCCGAACGGGACTCATTTCTCTTCTTGGATGAAGACTATCGGGAGTTGGAACATGATGAACTATCACCAGTCAAGACGAGGAAGATTACGAGGACGATGGGAACCATGGTATTATTCTTTCTACAATTACCTCAAGACGGGTTCATACCGGAGTACGCCACTCGTGGTCAGAGGAGAGCCCGGAGGGAACTTTCCCGACGATTTGTGATCTTGGGAGATGTCCTTTACAAAAGGTCACTCGCCCTTCCGAAATAAGGAGCACACATTGTTGAACAAGCTCATTCAAGTGGGTGCGGAGGACACGTCAACAGCCAAATGCTTGCCAAGAAAATCATGAGGCAAGGCCCCTATGAAAAGTAAGGGTGTCAAGAGATGTCAGAAATGTCAACTCCTTTGATTTGATGGAATTTTCTTTCAAAATGCTGCATCATGTCGAATGGCGGGTCCATCGTCTATCCCCAAGGTAAGACCCCGAATGAAAAAAACGTACCTTCGAAGGCTGCGATCAGGAGCTGCTTAACATCATTGAGAACAGGAGATCAGAAGATTTGGTGGAGGATAAAGTCAAAAGTGAACCAACACTGGGATCTGATCATAGCCGCCGTGAAGTGTTTGGATGCAAAGGCGATGGTTTTTAGATTCGGCAAACATGAGATGTGTCCTGCACGAAGTACATCGAATTTTGGAGATATCCCGTAATGTCCTTTTTGTACCTAGATAAGGACGACCTCGAGAGAGCAGACGACCAGTAGAGTAGGTGCTCCATCTCGTTCCTGCTGCGTAGGTCTAAGGTAATTCACAGTGCTAGCAGATCAGAAGTACGGAAGTGGGCCCTCACCCTTCTCTAGTAGGGGCAGTGCTACCTATAGAACGGGAATGTTCATCCTCTCTTAAAGTCCGTTATGGATTTCAAGTCGGGAATAGAGCTGTGGTAAGCAATATAGATCGCCCCTGACTCTCTCTCTATAAAAAAAGCCCTTCTTCATTCTTAACTTAATAAGGCTTCGGCCCTATGGAGTAAAGGGAAGTGCAGATCTGGAGTGTTTGGACGAGAAATAAAGGCTTTGCAGCAAGCGGAGTTGTACCGAAATGCAATTTTCCGGGCATACGAGAAAAGAGTCCAGCCGAGCATATTTGTTTGCTAGTTTCTTGATCCCGGAAATCTTGTACTCAGAGTCACGGATAAAGTGGACTACCCAGCGCCTTTGATACTTGGTGGATGACCTTTCTAGTGGCTTTTTCCCGTCCCTTTTGGGACCATTCACCCTTTTCCAAGCATAGGTAGAAGCCCTCTTTCCCATACACAACGACGGTTCCAAGCAAGATGAATAGTTTATAGTCGACTCAGTATCGGCGAAATCCCCCCATTGAATCTCTTTAGTACCTATTCTCTTGTAGTGCACCCTTCATCGAAAGAGTAGGCGGTTGAAAGACCCACCTCTGAATAAAGCCTTTAGGTTGGGAGATCTCAAAGGGGAACCTCGCTTAGCTTATCAGTCCCTGTATTATTCAACTCATCTGTCCACTTATCTTGTCCAAAGCAGAAGGAATTTTTCAATCCTTTGTTTCGAAGGTAATCCGCCAGTCTCTAGACTGGAAAAGATTCAATCCACTTGTTGGCCTGCTTCTATGTCCTGTAGCTTCTAAGGCATTAGCTTCAAAGGGGCTTGTTGGCCCCCTTCTTAGCTCTTGATGTCTGCTTTAATTTAAGCTTCGTCGAATAAGGCCCGTAGCTTACAACATCTTATGAGAAGGGCCTGTAGCTCGATACAATTTAAGGCCAGTTGCGTACTTGCTAGAGACGGATTCCGCCATTCCCTGAAACATCAGGGCCCAGCTTGAAAAAGATTTGGATGTGGATGATAGAGAGCATATTTTTTATATATCCCCAAAATGAGAGCTATTAGATGAGAAGAGACTTCGCGCCATGGAACATGCCCAGGTCTACCAGAAAAGGGGCTTTCAAGTGAATTCCAAAATAAGGTAATATAGAGAAAGGTCAACATAGGAGATAAAGTCTTGAAAAAGATTCTTTCCGGACGTGAGCCTCACCCAAGAGGGAAACTCCATTTTGTGCTCGATCTCTTCTGTCATGCATCATGGCTGGGTGAGTTGTCCCATTGCGAATGAACCTCCGTGCTTCCAATCTGGTCATGCACTTCTTTAAGATGTGGAACCTGGGAGCTTTCCTCTTATAAAGAGGGCTAAATCTTTCGTAGGGGGGTAAGGATGGTGCCGAGGTCTTAATAGAAAGCGGTTGATAGTCCCGTCTGCTAGGCTTTTCCGAACTTCCCTTCGCCTTTCTATCTCTTAGTTAAGGGGGGTTTCAGAGAATCATCCGAACGAGATAAGGTTGTCAAATGGGGGAAGAGGAACGAGAGGCGTCCCTGGCTCACTAGTAGGTGACGAGGGGATTCAAAAAAAAAAAGGGCTCATTTCACCTGCCCATGCATTCGTTCGGATCCATTCTTCCTTCTTTACCTTTTCAACCCACCCTTACTAGCTAATAGGGCTTACTAAAAAAGCGAATTTGCCTCTTCCTGGTAATGAATTAAGCGGCAGCGAGGAGGTCCGGTTCCATAGTGATTTCGTCTGCTTTTGGAACTTAGATTCCTAGGGACAAAGAAAGTGACTTCGGACTTTTGAATTCTCAGAACCTCCTTCGAATGAAAGAACTTGAGAGGGTCTCACAGGCATCTCTCTTCGAGCGGCAGTGCAAGCTCGGATGGTGTTAGCGCTGGCAGAAAGTCCTGGATTAGTTTGTACCGGTGTAGGTCCCTGAGTGGTGACTTGTCCCCCTTGATGTTGTGGCATTGGATTAGTATAGATCCCCAGTAGCTTCAGTGACATTGGCGGCTTTAAGGTATGCCTTAACTTCGTTCCAATTGAGAAGATTTTCATCTAGATGACATCACGCAAAGTATGACACTCTTCGATGGTACGACCTGCGTATCGGTGAAATGGACAGAACTTTGAATAGTCGAGACCGCGAGGCCAGGGGAGTGCTTTATCTCTGGGCAGAGAAAGGGTTTTACGGGGCAGAAGGTGGAGAAGGCTGGGCCGTAGCTACTATACTAGGAGAAAAGTATGACCTCTTTAAGATCTGGGATAGATCTTTCCGATGATATCCATGGCCCACCCTCGAAATGGCCAAGGCTTTATAATCGGGTATAACTCGGAAGCCGGCTTGTGCTGGATTCCTGCATACCTCTGGCAGGCATCGCAGCTCTTAGCATGTGCTACGTAATCTGCAAGGACCGTAGGCCAGTAGTGGCCATGTCTCCGGATCTCTCGAATTTCCCTCAGCGCGCTCGATCTACCTATCTTTCTGAGTTTGATTGGTTTTCGCTCCAGCTGACCTTTCCATTTAATCACTGACAAAACCTACCTTTCAATTCTTCTTACCCTATGAGCTTTCAGCAAAGGACAGATTTCTTGGTCCATTGACATCGATCAACGAAATAGACCTCCTTCTTTCACTTTTGTCGTTGTCTTCCAATTCAAAGAGCCCCATTAAGTAAGTGTTCCGCGAGAAAAGAGAGGCTGACATCTTTTCTTATCTATCTATTTTCGTAAATGAAGAAGATAAGTGAGAGCTTACTGACTGCATCTTCTAAGAAGGGCTTGGAAGAAGAAATAGAATCTCCTTTCTTTTTCGAGAAAAGGTCCCATCCTTCAATATCATGATTGGGTCGACCAGGCCAGATCATGAGTGAAATATCATGATCGGGTCGACTAGGCCAGATCATGAGTGAATAGAAAATCGAAAATGTACATAGCAGTTCCAGCTGAAATACTTGGAATAATTCTACCACTTCTACTAGGAGTAGCCTTTTTAGTGCTAGCTGAACGTAAAGTAATGGCTTTTGTGCAACGTCGAAAGGGTCCTGATGTAGTGGGATCGTTTGGATTGTTACAACCTCTAGCAGATGGTTTTAAATTGATTATAAAAGAACCTATTTCACCAAGTAGTGCAAATTTCTCCCTTTTTAGAATGGCTCCAGTGGCTACATTTATGTTAAGTCTGGTCGCTCGGGCCGTTGTACCTTTTGATTATGGTATGGTATTGTCAGATCCGAACATAGGGCTACTTTATTTGTTTGCCATATCTTCGCTAGGTGTTTATGGAATTATTATAGCAGGTCGGTCTAGTAATTAGGGGGCGGCCGTTCGGTCGCCTATGATACTAGGATCAATAGGTCAAAAATGGGTTTGTGCCGCAGGTGTTGAACGATCCACTCTACACAGGTGTGGGCTTACAGGGCTCATAAAGCCTTTCTTTCATTCATCAATAGGGCCCTGTCGGTCACTTTTCTGGGCCGGGATCGATAAGTGGAATGGAAGTCATAAAAAAGATATCTTGATCTTCGCACCTCAGATCAAGAGGCTTGTCAAGCTGGCCTAAATCATTATTATTCATTATTCTATATAAAAATATATATAATGAAGATAGAAATAAAAAACGTTGTCTTTTAACTGGCTGTTCTTCTTTGTCAACGCTACTAAGGACCTATAGGTTCGCAATAATGAAAATTGGTTGTTTTAAAAAGAAAAGGCACTATTTAGCCCTACATTAGTAGAAGTAAGCGGCTGAGTTAGCCTAGCCTACCCTAAAAGTGGTATAGTAGGGTATAGTAGGCGAGCGAGTTAGCGAAGACGCTTAGGCTAATAGAAAAGAGAGCGTCGGTGCGTAGCCTTCATTCTACTACGCTACGAAAAGGTTACGAAATCACTTAGCTCGACGTTAGGAGAGTCAAGGGGGAACGCCATACCTACATAGAAGAACCACTGTTCGCTGACTTTCTAAGGTCTAACCTTTCGCCCCCTACTGAAAAGGGGCAATTAGCTTTGCACCACTGATAGACTACTTAAGATTCAATTCAAAAGGCCCTACTTAGTTTCGCAAGCCTTTGTCATTGTCAGTCAACTAAGTAGGGCCTGAGGCCCCCTGTGAATCCGTAAATCTGAGGAGCATGCCGCAACAAAAGGATGGTCCCCTATGCATTTCATTCTTTCCGGAAGGGAAAAAAAGAAGTACCCCCCATCATAGTGAACCTCTCCTTGTGATCGGGATGAGGTAGATGCCTCCCAGCCGGGGGGGCGGATCGAATCGGAGTTTCCTTAGGTAGCCACCGACCTACAGTTATCCTTAAACTTCCGTGCTTGGTGGAGAAGAAGCGAACAAAGGTACGCTCGCTTGCTGTCTTGTTCTCTGTCGCGAACTGGGATCGCTCGCCAGCTAGGTCAGATTGGAGCAACATTGTATGAGAACATATTACCCATATTCGGGGACAAGGGGCGAAACGACCTCTCGATCTACTTACTGCAGCCCAGGAATGAAAACGTCGTCTAGGCGTTACCTGTTGCTCCGATCTCCCCTACGCCTAGGACGTTGTCTGGGCCCACCAAGAGCCATAGTTAGTTGCTGTTTCCATTTGGTAGTTTTTTTCTCGTTGTTGATACCGGCAAGACCCAGCCAGATGATGTCTGCTGGTTGGTAGTGAGAGGACTCTTAGTACCTGCATACCCAAAAGGGGGCGCTGGTTAAAAAACAAGAATTTTTCTCTTTCTTGCTCTCCCTTAGCAGCGGGAAAGGAGTCTATCTATCTGCCTAGCTTTGGTAGATTTCCCCCAACGCAATCCACAGAAATTCCACGAATCCCTTGGTGGATAAGTCCGACGACTCAGCAGCAGTGCGGAATTTTCTTTCTCGTCTGCTGGATCTGATCTATAGTTAGGGGGCAATACATACCAAAAGGTTCGAAGAAGGATAATGAGTGAAGATCTGCCCCAGCCAAGTCGTCGACCGCTGCGGTACCTGAACTGAATGCTCTGAGGTTGAAAGGCAAGTAGATAAATTCCTACCTGTATTTTTATTGTCTCGATTCGTCCACTGCTGCTACTGATAATGGAAAAGGTTATGAAGTTGACTTCTTTGCCTTCTTGAAGGTGGTTGGGCATTAACCAACACAACAGTGAAACCCGATCCAGCTTTCGCTCCCTCCGCTTCCTCAGGGCCCTCACTTCCTCACTCAACTCACTCAGACGCTCGCCTCACGTCACTTCGCTCGCCTTGGGAGGAAGGCTACTGACGGTAGCGAATCTCAGAATACGAATAAGATCAGAAAGGCCATCATAAGAGCAAACAAGGCAATGGCTTCCGTGAGAGCAAAGCCTAAAACGGCATAACCAAACAATTTAGTATCCAATTACGGACTCCGTGCTACTGAATGGATCAACGAACTGAATATCTTTCCAATTCCGACTGCAGCTCCAGCTAAAGCAATTGTAGCAGTTCCAGCACCGATGACTTTTAAACCCTCCATAACATCTTTAAAAGTTTTCATTTCAGTCTATTAATTGGAAGCAGGATTTTGATTCTTGAAAGCGAGTTAAGTGGCTCTGAGGGGCACGAACGGTATAACAATAAGTACTGATTCGACTAGCTCGAACGTGGGGAACGAATGCTTGAATGTGAACAAATAGCTGACTCTTGCAAGTTTGTGGCCAGCGATCACCCTCTAAGCTATACGCTTGATAACGAACTAAAGGGCTCGAAGCTATAGAAGCTCTACAAATAGCAGTTCTTATGAATTTATGGCACAGTTCTTTAAGCTGGGTAAAGGTAAAGTAAACAGTAAACAGCAAAGACTCCCTATATCGAACCCCATTTTTGATACGCCTTAGTATAAAGAGCTGGCTTAGTACATATCCATAAATATGTCTTTTTGACTGCGGCATAGCTATCCCGTAGTTTTCCTTTTCATAAGAGAAAGGATCCTATAGGTATAGTATACGTAAGTTTCCCTATATCTATGTATTTACCTTATATGCCTTAAATTTACAGATGAGTCGGGATCCTAATCTTACTATTACAATTATAGGATCAGCTCTTATTTGCAATCTTCCTTAAAGAAAGTCTAAGGTAGTTGCAGGTCCATTTTCCTTTTTTTATAATGTGCGGGATTCCTACTCTGAGTAGGCTTCTTCGTGCGTGCCATTCTAGGAGTCTTCATTTACTCCGGTATAAAGTTATATCAAGGTCAATAATTTCTTTCTGGTCCACCAAGAAAAAATTTTTTTCAACTAAGGTTTATTTAAGTCCGGCACAGCATGCCTTTTCCGTCTATAGCGGATAGGTAATTTAGCTACCTCCGCAGCAACAATTGCTTCAGCGGGAGCTGTCGTCGTGGGATCCGTAATAGTGAGCATTGTAACTGATACCGGGAGTTTAATATCTAGTTTTTTCTGCTTACGAAATGCTTACGCTTACCAAAAGGACTAGGGCATCTTGTCAAAAGCAAAAGCGAGCGGTGACTCTATCGGAATCTATAAAACTCGACTGGAAGCGGGAGGAAGCCACTCTAAAGAGGAGGACTGTCAAAGAGTCATGTTGGGCTTCGACTATGGACTAGGAGTTCTCCTCGGCCATAGAGAGGCAATTGACCTTTTAGACAAATTGATACTGGGAAAACTTATTTTCTTGCGGATTGTGAAAGTAGTGTATAGTTTTTCAGCCACCTGAGCAGTAGTTTATTTAGCTTTGATTCAATGGGAAGATGTTTAGGTGAATCCGTACCAGTAACCATCCGGGAAGCCAACTTCACCCATTTAGTGCGCTCTTTCTTTTAGGTGTCGAGATCTTTAGGAATCTTGTCCCCCCTGGTCCTGGCACTGACTCACGTGTTTTGTACCTCTACCTCTTCTACTTGTACCCGCTATTTGGTCCCCAAGCCAAGCCAAGCGGTTGTCAAACTCTTCCACGGCAACTTGTCACTACTAAATGCAGAAGGGGATAAGAGAAAGAAAAGAAAAGGAGACTCATAGGGATAGAGGAAATGAGAGAATGGTTCCGTGAAAACAAGAAGCTTACTAAACATATTACACTCACTGGGAAGGGTTTGTTCAAGTCAATAAGAGGTAAGGTCTCGCTTAAGCGTAGTATCTCCCTCTCAATAGTTGTAGGAACATCTTTGTGCACAGCTGATTGTATAAGAGAATAGGTTCCTTCTATTCTTCCTAGAGGCAAGAGAAGCGTGCTATTCTTTGTCCTCCAAATCTCGTAAGAGAATAGAATATAGCCTCGGGTGCCCTTTTCCCTACTTACTTGTCAGGTACTTTCATAACTAGCTAGGAATCTATTAGAAGCATAAGCTGTCCGTTGTTCAATCTAAAATAGTTAAATAATAAGAATAAATAGGGTGGAGTAGTGGGAGAGAAGCCAGAATTGGAATGGAATACGACTTTTTATAAGCAAGCCAGGAATTCGAGGAGTTGGCCAGATACGGATCGAAGCCCTGCCTCGAAAAAGTCAGGACTTTTGGGCAGATTCCAGTATTCGACCCATCTCTTTCTGCCGATTCCCCGGGTTGTCGGAATCTCTGGTTCGATCAGGACCAGGAGTCCCATTCATTCGTTTATGGGAGCGACTCTCTGTTCCCATTCTCCACCGGGTCATCAAGTGATTAGCCAGCTCAATCCATTTTTCCATCCGATGATCTTCACCCTAGGACTGACTCTGTTCGACCTGCCTTGATTGCCTAGCTAATGCTACCGTCGCAAGCAACCTCTAAAGAATAGGGAGTGAACGACCCTTCTATCTAGTATCTAGATCGGTGATTCCGTTCGGCCGAGCCAGCTATCGAAAGTCTTGCAAGCAACCTCACCCTCACCTCGGAATGAGAGAGACATCAAGGACAGGAACGTAGGAAAGCTCCTTAACGGGAGATTCAGCCACGTAATCAATCCCCCAAACTGTAACTCGGGATGTCAGGATTGCAAGCAACCTACACTAAGCGAGCTAGAAGCTAAAGTGAATCTTTTTTGGCATCTTTTTCTTTGCTTTGACCGCGACTTTGTTTGGTCTTCCTCTTTCCTTCGGCCCATGTTTCAAAGCTAGCAAAAAGTTCGAGCCTCCGGGATCTCTCTTGAACGGCGGTCGGTCAGTCCTTTTCTTCTGTTGATGCTGAGACTGATGCTTTGACTGTCTCCCATATCATTGAGAATAAAGATCCACTTGTCGACGCTAAACTCAGTACCTCGCTTCCTTCCTAGTACACCTACTAGACCCATACTCATTACGAATGTGTTCACCAGACATCTGACTTAGCAACCTTCTGCTTAGACCGGCAACGATAAGGAAGGAGATCTATGGATAATGGGATATAGAAGTCAGGTGCGACGGTCAGCTCAGTCAGAGCGGAAGCGGTCAGGCAAGGTTATCGTCAGACAATGTAGTGCAAGCGACGGGTAGCGCTTGCCATATGAAGAAGGCGACTACAATGGGAGACGAAGGCGACGTGGGCTTGCCATATAGATGTAGCGCTTGCAAGGCAATTCAGACGACGTTAGCAAGATGTAGCGCTAGCTAGGTTACGGTAGCGCTTGCCATAAAGAAGCTAGCCAGAAAGCAGGTCAGGCAGGCGATAGGATGTTAGCAGGATAGGCTTACTAAAGCTCGTGTAAACAATATTGATAGGAGAGAGGGGTGAGTTCTCCATCTCTCTTAGGAGGGTCTTCTGTCTTTTTAAAATGAAAATTTGATCTATTTTTTATGTTCGAGATCGCCTCCGTGTGGTTCCTCCTAAGTAGCTAATCGAATATGCTTTTGTCTCTTGGAATCGTATCATCCATGGCGGGGGTATCGTATAATAAGAGAACGGTTGCTTTTAGGAGTGATCTGTTCATCTAACTATCAATTTAATAAGAGAATAAAGAGCAAGTAAAGTCAAAAAGTACGCCCACTAGATCCAACTATTACTCACACGGAACACTAACCCAATCTTGCTTGAAAGCGGAGTGGAATCAAGAAACTCGCAGACCTTGAATCTAGCCTGCAATCCTTTCGCACTTCTCTTAGGAGATAGTAAGCAAGATTTTATACGCTAATTTCTTCTTTTAATCAATTTAGAGTTACAAAGTCTTATTGCAGACCTTCGTCTTCACGGGTTGTTGTTGAACCCGACTCTTCCGCTTGGCGTTGTCCCTATAGGTTGAACTGCTAATGCCTCCGATTAGAGATTTCACAATGCCATAGGATTGATTGAAGTTTCTGGCCGGGTAACTTTTCATTCCGACACCCAGAATAAAGGCTTCCCTGCCGTAGTTGGGTTCATTAGGTCGTTTGCCTTCGGCCAATTAAGAATGATCCATTTATATAGATGAAACTAATCATCTTTTTTTAGATGGAAGCCGGTTCCACGACTTTAGTGGAAATGATGATCCTGCTCCCCCTGAAAGTATCAACTACCTGAGGCTAAGGCGGATTTGTCAACGGCTGTGCTGCTGGCAATGATTAGAATAGCTATGTTGCTCAAACCTACCGGCGCCTTTATTTAATAGAATGAAGTTCCCGAATAGAAAAAAGAAGGATATCAGGTTTCAAACTAGATATAGATGTCCGGGAAGTGCTTCCTTGCATTAAAGCACATTCCGGGAGTGAAAGGTCATAGGGCTCATAGACATTATATATTTCTTATCTTTCCTTTATGGGGATCGTAGATCTCTCTTTTCAAAGTTGGCAAAGTGAGAACGCTGGTTCCGCAATAACCAAGTCAATCCAATCCTCAAGGGGAGAGGGGTCCGTATCCTGGGACTTAAGGATTTAGGGATCCCTCAAAGGACCGGGTTCAGGCTCAACCAAGTCTTCGTCCACCCTTTCTCGAACCAGATCCATGCCTTGGGCTTGAGTCCCAGCTTCGGTAGGAGTCCAAACAGCATTATCCATTTCTAATTCCGAATTCTCATCCATAGGTGGAAATTCTTCTATAACGGCATCAATTGGTTGTTTTGCTTATTCAACGACCCTTTCCCCTGAGCCGATTTTAGCTCTGGCAAACAGCCCTGATAGCTTAAATCTAATACAGGTTCTAGGTTGAAAGAATCAATGGAACCAAGCTTTCTGCTCAGGTTCAATGTGACTCTAAGGCACTTGTTGATGCGCTACTACTATCAGTTCGACTTTAGCATTAGCAGTTAGGATTTATTTGACTTAGCCGTGCCTGCCTGACCTCATTTAGGGAATAAATTGAATATGATAGGACCCTTTCTCACTCATTCTCCTCACTTGGCTTCTCTTACCACCTAAATGACTACTCAAAATAACACACTTTCTTGGTTGAGCTGATGGAGACTATTCAAGAATCCTAGCTTATCCCCCGGATCTTACTAATAAAGAAAGCGCCAAGACAGAACTTAAAGTGCGGAATCCCCTCCTACTGCAGGGATTGGAAATTGCGGAATATCCGGATTTAGGCTCTCGCAAAGAAGGCAATTCATTCGTAGTAGGATATTGAAACCTCAAACCCTCTCTGTCAACAACATCTAAAAGATTAGGAGGAAGGAGCTCTCGCTCTCTTCCATATTCAATTCTCGGAAGAAAATGATCAGAAGCGGATTCTACGCATCAGACTAACTGGAGTTCATGCTTTCCTGCGTGAGACAAAGGAAGCACAAATTTACTTACTCGGCGGGAAGGGAAATGAAAGACTTGTCCTCCCTCTCAAAAGAAGGTTTTTTCAACTATAGAAAAATCAAAAGATATATAAAATAGATAAAGATATATCGGCTTTTTCCTTGTTCGTCAAGCTTTCGAGCAGCTCTTTCAACTGCCGCCTAATCCCCCTCAAGAACCGAGAGCCGCCCAGGGACTGGACTCCACCAAGAGGTTCTTTCTCTCATGTCATTTCGCCCGCCCGTTTCATTTCCTTTTGCCGAAGTTCGTTCAGTCGGTAAGCATCCCGTTAGCTCTTCATATTTCCTAGCCTATCTATCCCCACTATCTCCGAATTCTGTAAGCCGTAGGAAGTCCGTAAAATGTGAATAAAGTCCTCACGCGAAAGTTCATCGCCTTCGCTTATCTTGTTTTTTAAGGTCAGTTCTTGTATGATGTCGACGAAGGTCTCATGTTCACGATTATTATTCTTGCAAAACTCGGAAAGTATTAAAGCACATTTCTTCCTCAAGCTGTCGATTGTGTCAGTCGGAAGTGCATACGGCGGATCAGCTTCCTCTACCTAGGTACGGATTGGATGCTCCTCCTGCTCGGGCAGGACTCTCAGACGGCTATGATCGGACAATAGAGTATGTAAGATATAGCTCGTGCCTCTTGGGCTTAACAAGATGGGGTTCGGATGAAAACGGATCTCGCTAATCCAGTCTATTCTATTTTGAATAGTCCAGGTAGTTGACTACAGGATCGGATCCTCTGTCTTTGCCTGAAACTTTCACTGTCTGTCAAAGGAATAGCTGAACTACTACATTGATTAGGCGGATCTAACTCTTTTGAGAAATGCCCAGAGGCGTCTGTCTACTAGTTCAGTTGAGAACAAGGTGTCGAACTAGACTGATAACTGATCGTCTATCGAAGCGCCTCTTTAAAGGCAGGATGTCGAGAATCGTGTCTCTATATACGAAGAGCAGGCATGCGTGGGACTTTAGGACAAGACTCCGTAAGACCTTTGTTTAATATGCCTTTTGTTTACGACGAATAGGAATAGGTTCTTTTCAGATTTGACATAAGAGGGTAATTCGTCAAATTGGAATCGGATCTAACATGTGCAGCCTAAGCTTACTTCTCTTGGCTCCCGGCGGGGTTGTCTAGTCCTAAAGCTAACCAGAACGGCAAAGAAGAGTTCTATTCGGCGACCGGTAGGGAGAGGAGAGGATGGGAGGAGAGAACGTCGACCATAAGGGAGAGGAAGAGAGTGAATCTAAAAAAGAGAGTCCGACTTGCATGTGTTAAGCATATAGCTTTCTCTTCTCTCGAGTTCACTCTTTTCCTATCATGGAAGTTAGCTCAAAACCAACTCTTCTTTCTAGCTTGGTAATCCCTCGCTTTATTTACTTTTTTGAATGCAGTTCGGGATCGAACGAGGTTCTTAAAAAGAAAGGCTATTCATCTTCCCTTACGGGCTTATGGATCTAGTGGATCGTCCCAGTAAACTACTACTTATACTAATTATACTAACTACTTAGTTATCGTCACTGGCTGCAGATCTGGCTTGGCTCGATAGCCTATTGAATAGGATGGAGGAAGCCTTGTCCCTAGCTTCTGAAACAAGAGAACGGACCGACTCTAACTAATCCACTCCTACTAACAGGAAGTGTAAGGGCAGACCTCGTCCTACTTTCACTCTACTTTTTCCATTTCAATGCTAGCTCGATTGCAGCTAGATTTCTCAGTAGGGACTACTAATGGACTATCAGAAACGAAGTGAGGGATTGGACGACGGACGGGACAACTAGCTAATTGGGGGACGGAGGGACAGAGAGAACTCTTCAACGAAAATCAATCTTGAAATTAAATAATAATAATCTCTATCGTTCAGTAGGAAATTTCTTTTTTTTTTTTTTTTTTTTTTTTTTAAATAAAAGATAGAATCGTTCAGTAGGCTAATCTTCAAAGTTTATCGATTGAGACAGCGGCAGGCCCAAAGAGCTCTACAGTAGTGCCTTGCGAGATCGTAGCTCGTTCACCTAAGATGGAAAAGCACTTGGTTGAAAGCCTAGCAACGAGAAAAAAGAGTCCCATGCATCCTTTAGTCAACAACCATTAGTAAAGAATAGGATCAGACCAAGTGCGAGATTGGATCAAAAATAACGTATAGAAAGGATTTGCAACAGAGAGCCTCAACAGCAGCTCTTAACCCACACTTTTTGCTAGTCAATTGCATTTCAAGTTCCCGCACAGTTGATCCAGCAAAAAATAGAATCTAGTCTCCGTGAGTCTATACCAATATTACACTTTCTTTAAATACTTTTTTTCTATAGGTTATGTTATAAGGAAGCCGAATTTCCTAGGAAGAGAAGCGTGAGGAAAAAGAACAGGGAATAAAGGAGAAAAGGAGGATTGAAGGGGACGTGTAAGCATGAAGGCGGATACTAAGGTCAATCTTGGTAGTGAATAGGTCAGCAGTTGGAGAGGAGAATCTTTCTATAGATAGAAGCAAGCGGATACAAGATCGAAAAGCTCTTTTTCATGCCCAACAACTCCCATGCCTTTCTTGGTCGGACCAAGCCAACTATTTCCGACAAGTCTTTCCTCATTTTTCGAGCAAGAAGCGGAACTACAAGAAAGAATCTCAATTTTATGACAAATCCGGTCCGATGGCTGTTCTCCACTAACCACAAGGATATAGGGACTCTATATTTCATCTTTGGTGCCATTGCTGGAGTGATGGGCACATGCTTCTCAGTACTGATTCGTATGGAATTAGCACGACCCGGCGATCAAATTCTTGGTGGGAATCATCAACTTTATAATGTTTTAATAACGGCTCACGCTTTTTTAATGATCTTTTTTATGGTTATGCCGGCGATGATAGGTGGATCTGGTAATTGGTCTGTTCCGATTCTGATAGGTGCGCCTGACATGGCATTTCCACGATTAAATAATATTTCATTCTGGTTGTTGCCACCAAGTCTCTTGCTCCTATTAAGCCCAGCCTTAGTAGAAGTGGGTAGTGGCACTGGGTGGACGGTCTATCCGCCCTTAAGTGGTATTACCAGCCATTCTGGAGGAGCAGTTGATTCAGCAATTTCTAGTCCTCATCTATCTGGTATTTCATCCATTTTAGGTTCTATCAATTTTATAACAACTATCTCCAACATGCGTGGACCTGGAATGACTATGCATAGATCACCCCTATTTGTGTGGTCCGTTCTAGTGACAGCATTCCCACTTTTATTATCACTTCCGGTACTGGCAGGGGCAATTACCATGTTATTAACCGATCGAAACTTTAATACAACCTTTTCTGATCCCGCTGGAGGGGGAGACCCCATATTATACCAGCATCTCTTTCGGTTCTTCGGTCATCCAGAGGTGTATATTCCCATTCTGCCTGGATCCGGTATCATAAGTCATATCGTTTCTACTTTTTCGGGAAAACCGGTCTTCGGGTATCTAGGCATGGTTTATGCCATGATCAGTATAGGTGTTCCTGGATCTCTTGTTTGGGCTCATCATATGTTTACTGTGGGCTTAGACGTTGATACCCGTGCCTACTTCACCGCAGCTACCATGATCATAGCTGTCCCCACTGGAATCAAAATCTTTAGTTGGATCGCTACCATGTGGGGGGGTTCGATACAATACAAAACACCCATGTTATTTGCTGTAGGGTCCATCTTTTTGTTCACCATAGGGGGGCTCACTGGAATAGTTCCGGCAAATTCTGGGCTAGACATTGCTCTACATGATACTTATTATGTGGTTGCACATTTCCATTATGTACTTTCTATGGGAGCCGTTTTTGCTTTATTTGCAGGATTTCACTATTGGGTAGGTAAAATCTTTGGTCGAACATATCCTGAAACTTTAGGTCAAATCCATTTTTGGATCACTTTTTTCGGGGTTAATCCGACCTTCTTTCCCATGCATTTCTTAGGGCTTTCGGGTATGCCACGTCGCATTCCAGATTATCCAGATGCTTACGCTGGATGGAATGCCCTTAGCAGTTCTGGCTCTTATATATCTGTAGTTGGGATTTGTCGTTTCTTCGTGGTCGTAACAATCACTTCAAGCAGTGGAAACAACAAAAGATGCGCTCCAAGTCCTTGGGCTGTTGAACAGAATCCAACCACACCGGAATGGATGGTACAAAGTCCTCCAGCTTTTCATACTTTTGGAGAACTTCCAGCTATCAAGGAGACGAAAAGCTCTGTGAAGTAAAAGAAAAAAAGGTCGCCGATTGCTACTAAGAACCTAACAGAACTTTTCAAAATTGAAAACGGATCAGTCGACCTGGTCTACGAATCTATTCTAACTATCAACGAATTCTTCAAATTTTAGGTGGGATGGGGATTGTAATTATTTATACTTCTCGAGGTATAATGACAGACCGGGAGGCTAGATTCGAAGGAATCGGCGGATCAATTTTGTGTTATATATGGTATTCTGATATCCGAATTAGATCCTAAATTTACTATTTGTGAAAAAAAGAGAAAGGGCGGGTTGTATAATCTCACTCCTCCCCCATTAGTTGATACTTCAAGGAGGTTTTATCCGGAATGAATAAAAAAAGAAAAAAGAAAGAAAAAGAAAATAAATAAAAGAAAAGAAAAGAAACTGGTTCACGTAAGAATGGACGTCTTGGTTCACGCAAGAGTGCACGTAGAAAAAGGACTTATTCATGTTCAAGCAAGCTTCAACAATACCATTGTGACTGTTACAGATGTAAGGGGTCGGGTGGTTTATTGGGCCTCCGCCGGTACTTGTGGATTCCGGGGTACAAGAAGAGGGACACCGTTTGCTGCTCAAACTGCAGCGGGAAATGCTATTCGTACAGTAGTGGAGCAAGGTATGCAACGAGCGGAAGTGATGAAAAAGGGTCCTGGTCTCGGAATCCCATCTTCCAGGGTCAGGAGCCACGGAGCCAGAAGACCGTTCGACGATCCTACTTCTGATGTCATCCCCTTCTGTTCCCTCCCTGTTGAATATCCCAACTATTCTCTATCAATTCCGGGATGGATCATGAAAGATTTTGTCTTGAAATGCCGATAAGGAATAGCCAGTTATAGAAGCGGGTGGCAGGGAATGAAAGCAAGCACTCCTGTGCTATCAAAGTGGAGAGATTAGTTAGAGCTAGGGGCAGGCCATCTATTCCTGCTTGACTTTCTTCAAGATACGAAATGAGCAGCCGTTTTTCGTGACATCATCTCACTATTCGGCAAGTCAATCCCGCTTACCGGCTCAATATATCTCTCAATAGATTCGCTTGCCACAACGACCGGACAGGATAGGAGATCGCCCAACCTTCCAATTTCTCTTTCTGAAGCAACTATAACGGATGGGCAGCTTCCCCTTAAACTTTTTCCAACCCCAGAGAAGAGAACTTCGAGGATACGCGGTAGACATGCTTTTCCCAAGAATCTTCAAACTTTTTGCTTATGTAACGGGGGAGGTACCAGCTGATGTCTTTGAAGACATTCAGAAGGACGTTCGAGATATGGAGGGGTGCTTTGGGTTTGATCTGAGATGGGTTCATGCCAGGCTGGGTGCAGTGGCCAAGGCAAGATTTGATACCCATCATCTCGAGGAGTACGCCCAGACTTCAGCAGCGCTCGAGAAAGCTACAAGTGCATTGGCTCAACTTGAAGGAGAGTTGTCTCGGCGTAGTGAAACTGCTTCTGCCCATTTGGTGAACAACTCTGTTGCTACTAAAATGAAACATTTTCCCCTCGAGGGAGTGGTTATTTTCCCGATGAAATCGAGGGCACAAGTTTTAAATGGGTAGGGAGCTCCACGGCTGGAGCATGTATGAGGTTGCCATGTAGTTGACAAACCTTGCACCTCTTAACAAATGTTGCTGAATCTATCTCCATAGTTGGCCAATAGTACCCCAGGGTCATCAGGTGATCATATATCTTTGCGCCGCCAATATGTCCTGGGGCGTGGGCTTCCTCGAGAACCTGCTGCACATCCTCTCGAGGGGTGGAGAGGATGGCCATTATAGCCCTTCTTGTAAAGTTATCCTTGCTTAGCAAAGAAGCGAAATGCCCTTTTATTTATTCCAACTACATCTTTTGTTTCAGAGGGGAGGATTTTGTGATCCAGAAAAGAAATACAATAAATATAGGGCTTTCTCCAGTCTTCATAATATAATATAATGCTCTAAGGCACATTCTGCTGGACATGGGTAGAATTTACATTGGAGGCAAGTTTTCTGAAATTTGTTGGCTTCCTCCAATACTGCAGCTGAGAGTTCTGCTCTGATGGAGGTGCATATTCATATTCTCCACTCGGGAAATGGGCAAGCAAATCAACTAAGGCTTTACTTTTCATTGCGTTGGGAGTTACACATTTCATGTCATAGCCTGCTAGAGTGAGGAACCGCCGAGCAGCTCTCCCTATGAGTATAGTATA